ATGCAGAGCAACAAAAGTCCACAGACCACCTAATTGACACCAACGAGTAAAATCCCCTTGTGCTTCAGGACCCCACAGTAACAATAAAGAATGCGCTAAACTATTAGCAGGAGTAGAAACTGCGGCCGTTAAAAAATTACAGCCTTCCAAATAGGAACTAGCTAGACCGTGGGTATACCATGAAGTTACAAAGGTTGTACCGGTGAACCAACCCCCTAGAGCGAAATAGGCACAAGGGAAGAGCAATAGGCCCGACCAGCCTACAAAAACGAAACGGTCTCTTCGTAACCAGTCATCCATAATATCAAATAAATCATTTTCGTCTTTGGTAAATTTACCAAGGGCTATAGTCATAGTTATCCTCCTATTCAACTACTTCGACCATTTTCGAGCACCTCAGAGTATTTTGGGGCATCTGAAGATTCGATCGTTTTTAGATGATTTCTCTTTCATTATCCCCCCTCCCCGGTTTCGAAGATAAAAATCCTTTATTGTCTCAAAAACTGACCTAGGGAAATCCATGAACTCAATTATTCTTTTTTAAGAACCATATGAACCTGAACCGCGAATTGTCTTTTTATGACTCATTAATCAGATGAATGAATTTCATCAACAAAATTTTCACGGAATAAGCCACTCGCTCTCGCACTACTAACTGATCCTCGGATCTAACCCCTCTTACTCTTATTGGATCACCTAATTTTATTCTTAGATCTTGTTCGTCAGATTGACAAAAAGAAAAATGTTTCTAGATTCTTATAATTTCTATGGATACTAAAGATTCTATATATTTAACTACCTAATTAATAATTAAATTAATATCTAATTTTAGATTAGGAATTCTTGTTTTTTTATTTTCTTTGAGTATTTTCTTTCTTATATTATATCATCTATATTGCATTGCCCTTTCCTTCATAGAAATTAAAAACCTCAAAGTCTACCCCTCCGGGTAAAAAAAAAACAAGACATTTCGAGTATTTTTCTCTTTAGTCTTAGCTATTATAAAGAGAGAGAATTTTTTATTTTTTCGTTAAATTAAATTTCCAAATACAAAACTGTAAATGAAAGTCACTTTCTCACATCCATTTTCCGTTGGACTTTCGTAACCGAAATATTGGATGGGGCGGTAGAAAAATTTTTGGTACATGAAGCTGCGGTGTGATAGCTATACATTTATATAGAAATTTATCTTGTTCTAGAATCAAAGTCAAAGAAAGAAAGATAGTGAAACTCGCTCTTATCTTATGACTTGTAAGAGGGGTTTCTCTGTAGACGACGGAAAAAAATTATTATTACCATGGAAAATCCAGGAACAAGAGGATGAAATCGTAAATCTCGACAAATTTTTTCGAAGTCTAAAGAAATGAAATTGTCAACTATTTTACAAAGTACAAAAAGGGTGGTGTTCTAATTCAAATTTTTGTTCCATCAAATTTGAATATCAGAATAGCGGATATAGTTCTAATTAAATGGGCCAGGTCCACTTAGTTTTTCTTTTGTTGATTTCGAATCCTTGCAATGCATTTGATTGGTAAAAATAGGATCTTCAATGATTCAAGAGAAGAGTCAGCTTATGATTATTGATAATAATAAAAATTTACCGAAAAAGTGCTACACTTTAGAATTCGAAATACTATACTCTAACTCAGTATAATGATAACATATCATCCGCTAGTTTTTTGTATTACAAATACAAAAATATGCCTATTTGCTGAATAGATCTAGCCTTTTCCTTTAGAAAAAAAGAAAAGCCCCTTATCGGATTTGAACCGATGACTTACGCCTTACCATGGCGTTACTCTACCACTGAGTTAAAGGGGCTTGTTTTATTTAATTCCTGAATGAGTTGCTATATTTATGTATATAATAATAATAGACATTATATATAATCCATAAGTATGGACAGTAGACTCATACTGGCTAATCGCTGATTTTTGAATAATCAAATGTTGTAGAGTCAGTCTAGTATAAGAAAATAAATTGTTTGAATACTGGCTTCTTTTTTCTAGCTTTCTATCAAACCAAAATTCACTTAATTAATATTTTAATTAATATTAAATTTAATATTAAATTATTAAATATTAATAATACTTAATCTTAATTAATAACATACTATAACATACTAATAATAAATAAACTTAATTAATAATAACATAGATGTAGACTTAGGAATTCGATCTAAAACAAATTTCACGATATTTCATCGAATCGGAAGAGATTATATGTGTCCCTTTAAACTAAAGTCTTAGAGACAACTGTCACTAATTTCGTGCTACCGCTTACTATATTTCTATAATCTATCTTACTATATTTCTATAATCTATAAAGATTATAATATCTAAATCTAATTAATATCTAATATATAAAATCTATCTAATATTAATAAATTATTACTAATATTAATAAACGATAAACGAACGATTCAGGAATTAAATAATGAACCAAAAATTAGATACAATTTTGAATATCCCTCGTCTTTATTCATATCATTCTATTGACAATTTTTCATATCATTCTATTGACAATTTTAAAAAACTGATCATACTATGATGATAGTATCATGGCAGTTGGACAAGTCGGCCCCCATCGTCTAGTGGTTTAGGACATCTCTCTTTCAAGGAGGAAGCGGGGATTCGAATTCCCCTGGGGGTAGGGTACTACGAAAGGAAGTTGATCATGGATTCCCAATAAGCCTAAAGTGGGTTCTTCCTGGGTCGATGCCCGAGCGGTCAATGGGGACGGACTGTAAATTCGTTGGCAATATGTCTACGCTGGTTCAAATCCAGCTCGGCCCAATAATACAAATAATAATATAATTGATCAATCTACCATGCGATGGTATAATCTCCCCTTGTCCTTAAGAATACCCAATACTCTACGAAGAGAAAAAAAGTTTCTGCTAGATCCCTTATTTCCCTGGGATTGTAGTTCAATTGGTTAGAGCACCGCCCTGTCAAGGCGGAAGCTGCGGGTTCGAGCCCCGCCAGTCCCGACGGATCGAATAGCCAATAAATACATGAATTTGTTTTTCCCTTTCTATGAACTTGTAAAAAGGTGTTGGGGTCCTACTTTCATTCCCAAAGAAAAAAGTCGGTATTTTTTTTTTTAAGCCCTAACGAAAAAGCGAAAATGAAAATAGTGAATAAATAGTGAATAGAGGTTATAGAAAAAAAGGAAACATATTTAACAAGAAAATTATAATAATATAAAAAATTATAATAATATAATAAATAAAGAAATCTTGTATTGATTGGTTACGGAATCAAAATTTTGATTCGGTATGTATAAAAGAACTTCTCCTATGTTATACTATTCAAGTCGCGGCTACGAATTGATTTGATAGCTCAGATATTGTTATTCCTGATATTGATCCTATTCAACACCATCGAAAAATAAATTCAAATTAATTGAATTTTCAAACGAAAAATTTATCATCTCTAGGGGATTAAATCCCGAGTTATTGCGAAGAAAAAAACCGATGACATTATGGAAGTAAATATTCTTGCATTTATTGCTACTGCACTATTCATTCTAGTTCCGACCGCTTTTCTACTTATCATTTACGTAAAAACAGTCAGTCAAAATGATTAATTAAATTTTAAAATTAATTTGAATGAAACTTTCCTTCTGAGTTCTTATCAAAAATTGACGAAATTAAATGAAAATGAATAGGATTCAAATTAATTTCACGTCTTAACTTAAATCACAAATCACATAGGCAAATTAGACTCGGTGGTATTCTAAGAGATAGATAGTATAGTAGAAAGAAAGATTTATCTAGTTCTACAATACTATCTATCTGGTAGTCTACAAATTGAGTCTATAAAGTTGAAATCTAGACTAAATCTAAAGGATTAAGTTTCGATAGATTCCAATGTTATCGTCATAGATGTGTATATTAATTCCCTATATTCTAGATAATTGACAGACTGCCCAATTTGCTCCATCTAGTTGGGCCGATCAGAACTAATTTTAGCATTTGAATTTCCCCTCTTTTACTAATAAGAGAGAGGAAACCTCAATGATTTCGAACGCCCAAACAATGATATGAAAAAAGTTGATAAAGGCCAAATCTTCCTTCGAAAATTAGAAAGAAAGCAATTCCCAATATGTGACTCGCCCCCGTCTTATTCTTGTATAGTCTCTTATTAGATAACCACTATATTCTCTATATTCAAAATCATTGCTGATTGAAAGTGCGTCTACACTTACTTCGTTTTTAATCTTGGAATAGCAAAGAGAAAAAGAAATAAAAAAGTCCGATCTTCCTTAGTATCCAGCTATAAAAAAAGTAAGAGTATATTCCATTGATTGACATATCTCTTTGATTGAAAGAGTATGATTCATATCATCGATTACCCCATGGGAGTCCAATTAGGTGGACTAACATAGTTAAAGCCGATCTATAAAAACAAGTGATATGATTTGATTCTTCAACTCAATTAAGGGCATTTCTAGAGCCCACTTCGTCCCCACACTACGAGTGAAAGAGAAAATGTAAAGACTACCATTAAAGCAGCCCAAGCCAGACTGACTATATCCATGTGAATTATGTCCCCGATCTCTATAAATACAAAGGAATTATTCCATTATTCTTCACTAATAATAGTGGAATCGACGGTGAAGAGTCAAAGGGGATTCGGACCGAACACTATTGATAAACCAATATAATAAACGACTATAATTTTGAATTGGTAAAGATTAAACATAAGCAAAATACAAAATCTGTAGTAACATTCGAGGGGAATGGGAACAGGTAGGAATAATAGTGCTTACTCTTTTTTTTTTGTTGATTCGCGTAACGTAAAACAAAAAAAAATAAATAAAAGCGGAAGGGGCGAAATTTCTAAGAAAGAGAAAGCACTATCTATTTAAGACCTCGATGTCTCCATTTGATCTAATTATGTCTCCCTATACTAAGCTAAAGGGTTTGACTAGGTGTTGCCGAAAAGGAATTCGTTTGTTTTGTTACTTTATGGCTGTTTTTCTATACCTATATCTATATTCTATATAAAAATTCTATAAAAATTCTATATATATAAAAGTAGTAAATTATCCATCCAATCTAATAGGGATGCAAAAAAATAAAAATAGAAGGAAATTGGCAAGTCTTGATAGCCCCTATGCCAGTAGATTAGAATATTTCCCCGAAGCCCAGATCCGAACGAGGATTCATTTTTGTTTTAGAAAAACCTTACGACCACATGCTTAGAATCAAAGAAAGTATCACCAGTTTGGTTCCTTTTCTTCTACCAGGGAATAATTTTGCGAGTTATATCAGAAGAAAAGAAGAACTTGTTTTTAGCTTTTTGTTGATTAGGCGACACCCGGATTTGAACTGGGGAAAAAGGATTTGCAGTCCCCCGCCTTACCACTCGGCCATGCCGCCAAAATGATCCAAACGAGATGAAAGTAATCCCTAATCTGGGAATTCTTATTTTCATTTTACCCCCGTTTTCCTTAATCCTAAACTTATTTGATTTGATCCACCCTTCTTTTGATTGTATCTGAAAATACACAATGATAAACAAATTTACCACTTTTTTTTTATAGTGAAAAATCCAATGGGCATTTTCGGTTGACAAAGTGGAACCATTAACTATGGATTATTTACTTCGAATTCATGCCCTTTTCTGGTATTGTAATCGACAATTGTGTTTTACTTCTGATATAAGATATAAGAAAATACAAATCGAGACAGAACTCATCAGTATTTATCAAAAATTCCTTCTCAATTTCAATTATAACAAAGTATATGAGTATATGTAAACCCCAGAACCTAAATTGTTACGCGGATAGCTAATATTGAGCTATGTTGTCAATAGAATAGGGAATTAGCATAAAATTAGGCCACTTAACTTAAATTTTATATAAAAAAAAAAATTATCTCTTTTCTTTGCGAATCGGTTTTTTGAACAACGAAATTCCTACCATAAAGTAAGTGAAGTATTAATATAAAGGATTTTTTATGATTTTGTTGTCTTTATCTCTTAACCAACCTTTTTCGCTAATTTGATTTAATACGTAATATCATAATAATGATATGATTTGAATCAGTTTTTCTTTGTTTTCCTATTCTATCCCAAACCCCATGCCTTTATTTAATAACTTACTAAAATAAGGCAATGTCTACAATACCGGGACTTCATCAGATACAATTTGAGGGGTTTTCTAGGTTCATCGATCAAGGTTTGACAGAAGAACTCTTTAAGTTTCCAAAAATTGAAGATACCGATCATGAAATTGAATTTCAATTATTTGTCGAAAGCTATCAATTGGTAGAACCATTGATAAAGGAAAAAAATGCTGTGTATGAATCACTCACATATTCTTCTGAATTATATGTATCCGCGGGATTAATTTGGAAAACCAGTAGGGATATGCAAGAACAAAGTATTTTGATTGGAAACATTCCTCTAATGAATTCCCTAGGAACTTTTATAGTAAATGGAATATATAGAATTGTGATCAATCAAGTACTGCAAAGCCCCGGTATTTATTACCGGTCAGAGTTGGACTATAACGGAATTGCGGTCTATACCGGCACTATAATATCAGACTGGGGAGGAAGATCACAATTAGAGATTGATAGAAAAGCAAGGATATGGGCTCGAGTGAGTAGGAAACAAAAAATATCGATTCTAGTTCTATCATCAGCTATGGGTTTGAATCTAAGAGAAATTCTAGACAATGTTTATTATCCTGAAATTTTTTTGTCTTTTTTGAATCATAAAGAGAGAACAAAAATAGGATCAAAAGAAAATGCCATTTTGGAATTTTATCAACAATTTGCGTGCGTAGGCGGGGATCCAGTATTTTCTGAATTCTTATGTAAGGAATTACAAAAGAAATTCTTTCAACAAAGATGTGAATTAGGAAGGGTTGGTCGACGAAATATGAACCAAAGACTGAACCTTGATATATCCCAGAACAACACTTTTTTGGTACCACGAGATATATTGGCCGCCACTGATCAATTGATTGGACTAAAATTTGGAATGGGGACACTTGACGATACGAATCATTTGAAAAATAAGCGCATTCGTTCTGTAGCGGATCTTTTACAAGATCAATTCGGGTTGTCTCTGGTTCGTTTAGAAAATGTGGTTCGAGGAACTATATGTGGAGCAATTCGGCATAAATTAATACCAACTCCTCAGAATTTGGTAACGGCAACTCCATTAACAACCACTTATGAATCTTTTTTTGGTTTACATCCCTTATCTCAAGTTTTAGATCGAACTAATCCATTGACACAAATAGTTCATGGGAGAAAATTGAGTTATTTAGGTCCTGGAGGACTAACAGGGCGAACTGCTAGTTTTCGAATACGAGATATTCATCCTAGTCACTACGGTCGTAGTTGTCCAATTGATACATCTGAAGGAATTAATGTTGGACTTATTGGATCCTTAACAATTCATGCGAGGATGGATCTTTGGGGATCTCTAGAAAGTCCGTTTTATGAAATTTCGGAAAGATCGACGGGGTTAGGATTGC